TCCGCCATTTCAATCAAGTCAAGAAAAAAAACCAAACCTATGGGATGGAGATAAACAGATCCGTTTATCTACGATCAAATTATATTTGTTCAATACACTGTTGTCAATATCACTATGAATGTTGAAGATGAATCGTGAGAAAAGAATATAAAAAATACAATGGCAATGGCGAAAACAAAAAGAGTTAATTGATTAGTTTAATGAAAATCCAAATAATGAGAATCCAAATTAAAATGAAATTCAATATATTATATATAAATATATAAAATTGAATAGATAAATAATTAGATAAATAGAAAGAATTTAGAAATACTTGAAATAAATCTAAAAGCAAAAGGACTTGTACTGGATGTGCACTACATATACAAATAGATCAAAAAAAGGTGTAGGTGAAAAAAAAAATTAACGAAAAAAAAAATAGGAAGAAAGCTTGGGCTTATTCAATCAAGCAATATAAATAAAATACACAAGCTTAATGCCTTGTTTTGTTATTTGTTAATAGATTTCCAATGAAAAATACCCCAGTTGCAAGTACTGTAAATTTTTTATATTTCTAGATTCAATTATCAATTCTTACTTGATCTTTTTTATATACATCTTATATCAATAAAATTCTAGCAATAAAATCGATTTTTGTACTTATACGTATAGAACATGATATTCTATAGTAGCAACATTAAATAGGAATAATAATAATAAATAGGTATGAATAGAGAACCAAAAAAGAGGGGAAGAGTAAAGAAAAAAACTATATAGGAGTCTTCTACACCCCCTTTTTTGGTTCTATTACTTAATAGAATTTCGTTTGATTAAGACTAAGCTGCGTAAAAACCCCCGCCTTCTTTGAAATATCATGAACAGTTCCTGTAGGTTGAGCACCCTTGTCAAGGAAATATAGAATAGCAGAAACGTTTAAATGGGTTTGATTATTTATCGGATCATAAAAACCCACTTTCCGAAGATCTCTTCCTTCTCTTCGGGATCGAACATCAATTGCAACGATTCGATAAACGGCTCATTGGGATAGATATAAATGAACAATACCCCCCCTAGAAACGTATAAGAGGTTTTCTCCTCGTACGTCTCGAGAAAAAATGATTCGAAATTATTATGTATCGAATTAGAATGTCAAATATCAAATAGATATATAAAATCATCAAATCAATTTCCAGAGATTTAAGTCCTTCTTTTTTTCTTCTTTTTCGAAAAAGAAGAAAAAAAGAGCATTCATATTCTCATAACTCAAGTTGGATAACTTTCAAATAGCCTACAGCCTTAGGCATTTATTTCATTTTTTGAGCCGTCTCTAACCCCTTTGTTGTTTGTCTCCTTTCGAATCTATTTTTGGAGTCTCGATTCTGATCTAATTCTTGAGACAATTGAAAAGTTATTTCCTTGTTCCAGGATCCTTTATCTTTGCCTTGAATCCCTGGGTTTAGACATTACTTCGGTGATCTTTAATCTTTTAAAAAATGGAAGCAACAAACCCCTTTTTGTGATTTCTTTCTATGAAAGAATCATATGAACAATTGATTCCTGCATGATACACTTTTGATCGAAATAGTTTTACCAATTCAAAAAGATTTTCTTTTTGCATTAAAAAATTGTTCGAATCGGATCCTTTCGATTTCTATATCAAAAATATACTTACGAAGTTTGTTCCAACGTATTGATTGGTATTAACCCTAGACCCTTGCCCCTGAGAAATGAATAAATACTTTCTACTCGAGCTCCATCATGTACTATTTATATTACAACCCAACAAAAAAGCGAGGGTTGTAGTAGAACCGAACAAAGGATGTCGAGCCAGGAGCCGATTCATTCCTAGATAATATAAAATAGAAAATGGTGGATGGAAAAAAAAATCCACAGCTGATCATGTCCTTCAAGTCGCACGTTGCTTTCTACCACATCGTTTCAAACGAAGTTTTACCATAACATTTCTCTAGTTTCGAACCAGTATGTAATTGATTCAATTATGGAATCATGAATAGTCATTGCGTCGGTCAATACACAGTACTTTTGATTTATATATAAAAGGAATAAGTAATTTAAGCCTCAATTAGGAAGAACAAAGGCTCAATTCAACTTAACCCTCTATTTTTTATTGTTTTACTGTATGACTGCAATAGTTTTTTTATTTCTAAATAACAAGAATCAAAAAAATTGGAATCTGCGTTGCATCTTCAAATGATTCGATAGAATAGATTCAACAATCTTACACGTCTTCGAGTCCCAAGGACCCGTAAAAAAACATTCAAATTATTTAAAAAAATTTCCTACCCCGACATCACAATTTCAATAAAGTTTTACTAAAGATTATATTTGATCATCATAAGAGAGATAAATCCATATCGAGGATTTCCGTATCTATCAGATTAGACTGAACAATTTTCATTGGAAGGAATTATTGATATTCGATGTTAAATATTTAAGAGTAAGGTAAGGGCTCATAAATCCTTTTCAAAAAAAGCGAAAGAACGCTATCAATGAAATAGAGAGATAGCAATCCATACATAGAAAGATTTCCTCAATTTATGCGTAGTTTCTTTTGGTTGAACTTAAGGTTGACTAATCTTTCCCTAAAATTGAAAATGAAAATAAAGAATAAAGTAAATAAGATGTATGAATCATCCCCGTCTCAATTGTTATTACATAGATTTAAATTATTCATTAGAGACAAATACAAAATACCTAAAAATCAAAATTAAGGGTTAAAGAAAATCTATTAACCATTAAATAGGGAACTTGATTATTTGGTAATGAAATTTGAACAGATATAGATATTCAAATTGATACCTTCCATCGCTCATTAACTCTTATCTACCCTCACTCTCAATTTATTCCGGGGGGATAATGAATCATAAATAAAAAGGATCCTTTTTTCTGGGATGCTAGACTATTTTGTCTAAAATACAAAGCCAAAAAGATTCAGATTAAGTCATTAATTAGTCTTAAGAGACTTAATCCCATTGATTGAATTCAATCAGTAACAATAATACCCTCTTGTTTAGAATTCAGAAATAAAAGGAGAATAATTGAGCTGTCTTATTAAAAAAAGATCAGGAATATAGAGGCTTTCACATTTCGATTTAGAATGTATCCTTGAAAAATCAACTAGATATGGCACGTAAGACTTTTCTAAGCAACTAACTTAAATACGAAAGTGAAAAGGGAAGGCATAAACTAAAAGGCTCATCAGACTTTTTTTGACTTCAACCTCTTGGGATCTATGTTCCTATCTTACCTGGATCAAAAATAGATTCTGTTATGTTTTCGTATTATTCGAACTCGATTCCATTTTTGAAAAAAGAGCAAGATTCAGAGAAAAAATTTTTAAAATTAGAAGCAAGAAATAAATTTTATCAAAACCAAAATTAGACTCTTAAATAGTACATAAGTAAATAAAACCAAAAACAAAAAGAGAATTTTGATCCTGATATCTGATATATATTAGAGTCCACTCTGGGACGGAAGGATTCGAACCTCCGAATAGCGGGACCAAAACCCGTTGCCTTACCACTTGGCCACGCCCCATTTCAATTTCTATTCAATACTAATAAACAGTAATATTGATATTAGTTGTTCGTCAATTCCAGTGAAAATCCCTACGGAATAAATTCGATTCTTGTTTTAGTATTAGGGTTTTGACACATGTAGCTGTCGAATTAAACTCAATTTATTGATCATTTTATAGAATTCAATTAAGATATTGTATGAAAGTATGATTTCTTCTATTCTCTTGTGAGAATAGAAGGATTTTTGTTTTGATTGGTTCGGTTCAAAGAAGTATTTTTTTGTCTACCTGACTTCCTTTTCTTAATTTTTAACTTCTATCAATAACATATTAATAACTCAATCAAAATACAACTATCTCCAAGAAAAAAATAAAAATGTTTGTTATGCCTAATATCTTTAGTTTGATTTATATCTGTTTTAATTCTGCCCTTTATTCCAGTAGTTTTTTATTCGCCAAATTGCCCGAGGCCTACGCTTTTTTGAATCCAATTGTAGATGTTATGCCAGTAATACCTCTTTTCTTTTTTCTCTTAGCCTTTGTTTGGCAAGCTGCTGTAAGTTTTCGATGAGATCTTTAATACTATCCTAGAAAAATTCATAATTTATTCGAGTTCGAGAAAAAAAATTTTACCAATTGATAAGATCAGATAAGTCTTACAATATGAATGAACTCTCAATTCAAACGGTGAAATTCTTGAGTAGCCACGATAAATTTTGATCCCGCGATTTCCCGATTCTTACTTTTTTTTTCACTGAAACACCCTATCTCGAGTCCGACACAATATCGAATTCTAATTGTGTGAATTTCTGAAAACTCTTTTCTATTTCTCGAAATTCGAAAACCGTTTCATTTCTTGGTGCCAAACTAGGACCCATAGTTCATAGTATAAAAATAGAGAATCTATTTTCTTTTTCCCAGAAAAACAGATTTGGAGATTGTGTAATGCTTACTCTCAAACTCTTTGTTTACACCGTAGTGATATTCTTTGTTTCTCTCTTCATCTTCGGATTCCTATCTAATGATCCAGGACGTAATCCTAGACGTGAAGAATAAAAAATAAGAAGGTTTTCCTTGCTTTATTCGCTTCTTAGAAATGCTCTTAGGATTTTTTTCTATTCCACATCTTTAACTATAACTATTAAAAAAAAAAAAACAAAAAGGTTCACTAAATTCAAATTTGAAAGATACCAAGCCATTGCCGGAAACGGAAAGAGAGGGATTCGAACCCTCGGTACGAATAACCCGTACAACGGATTAGCAATCCGACGCTTTAATCCACTCAGCCATCTCTCCTAATTGAACAAAAGACAAATTACTATGTTACATTACACAAAAAAAAAATAATGTTTAAAAAAAGCCCTTCTTTACTTTATTTATTATATTTATATAAATTTCTTATATAAATTATAAGATAGCTTATAGAGATTCGTTTTTGATTCGATTTTGTATTATATAGATAGATACAACTTTTATCAGCAAT